TAGCCAACCATTTATTAAAAAAAATGAATAAACTTAACATAAAAGAGGAAAAAGAAATAATCGTAACCTGGTCCCGGGCATCTACCATTATCCCCACAATGATCGGGCATACCATTGCTATCCATAATGGAAAGGAGCACCTGCCTTTTTATATAACAGACCGTATGGTAGGCCACAAATTAGGAGAATTTTCTCCTACTTTAAATTTCTTAGGACATACAAAAAATGATAATAGATCTCGTCGTTAAGATAAAATTAGGATTAACTAAAACATGTTTATGATAACTCATTAGTAGGAGTCACTTTATGATAACAAAGGAAAAAAAGAATATATATATGGTAGAGGTATATGTTTTTGGCCAACATATACCTATGTCTCCTGACAAAGCAAGAAGAGTAATTGATCAAATTCGTGGACGGTCCTATGAAGAAACACTTATGATACTAGAACTCATGTCCTATCGAGCATGTTATCCAATTTTTAAATTGGTTTATTCTGCAGCATCAAATGCTAGTTACAAAATGTCTTCTAAGGAAACTCATTTAATCATTAGTAAAGCAGAAGTCAACGCAAGTACTAGCATAAATAAATTAAAACCTAGGGCGCGGGGTCGTAGTTATCCGGTCAAAAAATCTACCTGTCATATAAGTATTGTAATGAAAGATATATCTTTCGATGATGAATATAGAAAAGTAGATTCGTTAAAAAGCGTAAAAAAAATGAGATGGAAAAAGAAACATACAACTATAGGCTATCATAATATGTATAGTAGTGAGGGAATATGGGACAAAAAATAAATCCACTAGGTTTCAGACTTGGTACAAACCAAAGTCACCATTCTGTTTGGTTTGCACAACCCAAAAATTATTTAGAGCATCTACAAGAAGATCAAAAAATAAGAGACTGTATCAAGAATTATGTACAAAAGAATACGAGAATATCCTCCGCGATAGAGGGAATTGCACGTATAGAGATTCAAAAAAGAATCGATCTGATCCAAGTCATAATCTTTATGGGATTCCCAAAGTTATTATTAGAAAGTAGATCACGAGGAGTCGAAGAATTACAGACAACCCTAGAAAAAGAATTAAATTGTATGAATCGTAAACTTAATATTGCTATCAAAAAAATTACAAAACCTTACGGAAACCCCACTATTCTTGCAGAATTTATAGCCGAACAATTAAAAAATAGAGTTTCATTTCGAAAAGCAATGAAAAAAGCTATTGAATTAACCGAACAAGCAGATACAAAAGGCATTCAAATTCAAATTTCAGGTCGGATTGATGGAAAAGAGATTGCACGCGTTGAATGGATCCGAGAAGGTAGAGTTCCCCTACAAACCATTGTAGCTAAAATTGATTATTGTTCCTATAGTGCTCGAACTATCTATGGTGTGTTGGGGATAAAAATTTGGATATTTATCGACAAGTAATACTAAAATCTTACTTTTAAAAATGAAACCCTACATTCTTTTTATTTTTTTCAAAATCATCAATTAATTCTTTTAATTCTTAATTCTCTTAATTCTATAGGGTTGAATAAAAATTCGACTGACCTTTTCATAAAATTGATATGCTTAGTGTGTGACTCGTTGGTTTTTTAGGGTTAGGATTCAATTAGGATTAAACACGATTATCCCAGCTCCCCAGTATGAATGAATAAGTAGAGAAATACTAACCACCTCATCACTTCACATTATCTCAATTTAAAAAATCAGTCAAAATGTGATATAATGATCATATCTTTGTAGCGGCTGAAATCTTTTTTGTTTCTGAAAAAAATCTTTGTAAAAAAAAAAGATAGAAGAAAAATTTAGATAAACGGAAGGATGAGAGAACGAGAAAAAAATGATATAGAATTCAAAAATGTAAGGTCGACAAGTTATCTTATAAATTTTAAAGGGCAGTGTAATATAGCATGAATCAAGATTCATCTTACGTAAATGACTCTTATTCTTACTAGAGCAAAACAAAAAAATCAAGAGCTTCGAGCCAATAAAGACTGAGCAAATTGACTCAAGAATAACTTTCATGACAAGCTCCATTGTAAAATTCAGACCTAAGCATTAAGTAAGAAGCGGTGGGAACGATGGAAGCTGTGAATGCAAAAGATTCTACGGAAAAGGAAATCTTACTGATTCACTGGTCGGGATGGCGGAACGAAGCCCAGATGAATTGATCTATTCTTATTCTTCGAAGGTGCACAAAAAGGCTAAAAATTAAACAGAAGAGTAAATATTCGCCCGCGAAAACTTGATTTTGAATCCTTTTATTCGCGAGGAGCCAGATGAGAAGAAATTCTCACGTCTGGTTCTGTATTAGAGATGGAATTAAGAAACAAACATCAACTATAACCCCAAAAGAACCAGATTCCGTAAACAACATAGAGGACGAACGAAGGGAATTTCTTATCGGGGAAATCATATTTGTTTCGGTAAATATGCTCTTCAGGCGCTTGAACCTGCTTGGATCGCATCCAGACAAATAGAAGCAGGTCGACGAGCAATGACACGAAATATACGTCGTGGTGGAAAAATATGGGTACGAATATTTCCAGATAAACCAGTTACAGTAAGACCCGCAGAAACACGTATGGGTTCGGGGAAAGGATCGCCCGAATATTGGGTAGCTGTTGTTAAACCAGGTCGAATACTTTATGAAATGAATGGAGTAACGGAAAATATAGCTAGACGGGCAATTTCAATAGCAGCATCCAAAATGCCTATACGAACTCAATTCATTATTTCGAGATAAAAAGAACAACCAACAAAAATGGTTCTTCATTATGAAATTTTTTAAAATTTATATTTTTTTTTTTAGACAAACAATATTTCTTTTTTTCTTTGTCCTTTGCATTGAAATAAAAAATTTTAAAATCGTATGATTCAACCTCAGACCCATTTAAATGTAGCCGATAACAGCGGGGCCCGAGAATTGATGTGTATTCGAATCGTAGGCACTAGCAATCGTCAATATGCTCATATTGGTGACATTATTGTTGCTGTGATCAAAGACGCAGTACCAAATATGCCCTTAGAAAGATCAGAAGTTGTCAGAGCTGTAATTGTACGTACTTGTAAAGAACTGAAACGAGATAACGGTATGATAATACGATATGATGACAACGCTGCAGTTGTTATTGATCAAGAAGGAAATCCAAGAGGAACTCGAATTTTTGGTGCGATCGCCCGTGAATTAAGAAAACTAAATTTTCCTAAAATAGTTTCCTTAGCTCCCGAGGTATTATAAAACTATTTTTAGAGTAGGTTATTTGAAAAAAATAATAGATTAAGAGATAGATTGTATCTCACGCATATACCTTGAATTATTCATAAACAAAAAAAACATGTTGATTATATCAAATAATGAGTTAACAAAAATTTTAGGCATAATGGGTAGAGACACTATTGCTGAGATATTAACCTCTATACGAAATGCTTATATGGATCAAAAAAGAGTGGTTCAAATAACATCGACTAATAGTACCGAAAATGTTGTAAAAATACTTTTACGGGAAGGTTTTATCGAAAACATGAGAAAACAGCGCGAAAACCATAAAATTTTTTTGGTTTTAACGCTGAGACACCGAAGGACTCGAAAAAAAACCTATAGAAACCTTTTCAATTTAAACCGAATTAGTCGACCGGGTCTACGAATCTATTCTAACTATCAACGAATTCCTAGAATTCTAGGCGGTATGGGAATTGTAATTCTGTCCACTTCTCGAGGTATAATGACCGACCGAGAGGCTAGACTAGAAGGAATCGGCGGAGAAATTTTGTGTTCTATATGGTAATTTTTCTCATAGACAAACTGTATCCGAAATTTATTCTTTGAAATTCTAAAAAACTAATAAAAACTAATGGAGATAGAGTTAAAGTTGAAGTAAGTCGTTATGATTCAACCCGAGGGCATATAATTTTTCGACTCCGCAACAAGGATTCGAAGGATTAAATGGTTTGAACACCCCTTTTGTGTTTTGTGGGAAAGGGAATCAAGAAGTAGATTCAAAAGTTGATTCAAATTTAAGATAAGGAATGACAAGTATGAAAATAAGAGCTTCTGTCCGTAAAATTTGTGAAAAGTGTCGATTAATCCGTAGGAGGGGACGACTTATAGTAATTTGTTCCAATCCGAAACATAAACAAAGACAGGGATAATCAGACTCGCTAAAGAAACTAATGATAAATAAGGAATCTTTTCTAACTTGAAATGGATATATCCATAGATCTCTGACTGATATTTATGAAATGATAAAATATGGCAAAAGCTATACCACGAATTGGTTCACGTAGAAATGGACGTATTGGGTCACGTAGGAGTGCACGTAGAATACCAAAAGGAGTTATTCATGTTCAAGCCAGTTTCAATAATACCATTATCACTATTACAGATGTACGGGGGCGGGTGGTTTCTTGGTCCTCTGCCGGTACTTGTGGATTCAAGGGAACGAAAAGAGGGACACCTTTTGCTGCTCAAACTGCAGCAGGAAATGCTATTCATACAGTAGTCGATCAAGGTATGCAACGAGCAGAAGTCATGATAAAGGGTCCTGGTCTCGGAAGAGACGCAGCACTCCGAGCTATTCGCAGAAGTGGTATATTATTAACTTTTATACGGGATGTAACCCCTATGCCACATAATGGATGTAGACCCCCCAAAAAAAGACGAATATAGAAATGTACGTTAAGGGGCTGTCAAGAGAAACAAGAGAAATAAATGATTCAATGATCAAATAATATTACTATGGTTCGAGAGAAAATAGCAGTATCTACCCGGACACGCCAGTGGAAGTGTGTTGAATCAAGAAAAGACAGTAAACGTCTTTATTATGGGCGCTTTGTTCTCTCTCCACTTATGAAAGGTCAAGCCGACACAATAGGAATTGCGATGCGAAGAGCTTTGCTTGGAGAAATAGAAGGAACATGTATCACACGCGTAAAATCTGATAAAGTGTCACATGAATATTCTACCATAGCGGGTATTCAAGAATCAGT